TGTATAAATACCTGAGTTTTCCTAGCTGTTAGAATAAAAATTCAGTTTTTTAATAATGTATATCAGTAAAAATTTTGATCGCTGATMATACTAATCGAGCCCCTAGCCTGGTTTAGGGGTTTGACAGGACAATGAGGACTCGTTTAAGGGGGTAGGGGGGTTTAATGTGGATAATTTTTGGAGTCACGGGGGGGGAATTAGTAGTAGGAATATGAGGAGAAGTAAATAGAGTGTATGTACGGTACAAGTATTATGCAATGTTTAAGTCTATGTCTATGTCATTAAGTCATTACATAATAATTGGTGTAAGCAAGGTGTAATGGACTACCTACATTAATCATTGGTAGGGTGCAGGAAGAGTGTAAAGTGAAAGTGACCCGAAAAAGAAAAACCCCATACACTTGAAAGAACGCTTTGCATGGGGGGTTTGTGCTAATTATTTGTTACACCAATCATTCATGCCAAACTGATGGGAAGAGTGGGGATCAATAAATGTGTGGCCCTGAACTAAGAACCAAATGCCAGTAATAGTGCAAGTTGTGAAACCCCCAAGATTTTTGTCCCTGACCCTTCAATCAAGCTATGTATTAGAATATTTAGTTGGTCGGTTCTTACTGGGTAATATGTTCTTATTCAATATGTGTCTAATAACACAAGAAAATATTAGACAAAGAGGTTTAAGATGGAGTACTCAGACTGTCTTCTTGTCGAAATGAGTTCATATGAGTGTATGAATCGAATGTCGATATCAATCTTAATAGTAATTTATTTAATTAAATAAGGCATCACATTATATGAGGTAGCTCACATGTAATAATATGAGTATCATGTACTAAACCATAATGTAATATAATACATATTATGTACTAGACCATATACATATTATGTACTATACCATACAGGAGTAATAGATGTGGGATTTCAGAAAATAGTTTAGTTTAGAATTCTAGCTTTGGGAGTTAGAGGTAGGAGTTAGAATCTCCTTTTTCTGGCACTAGGAGGGGCTTTAACCCTCGATCTCCGGATTACAAGACCGGCGCTTTGCGGCTAAGCTACTAGGGCAGTTGAGGTTTATGAATTTGTTTTCTAGTCAGCCTGCTAGGGGGTTGAAAATTAGGAATAGTGAGAAGTATAGGACGGAGGCAACTTGTCCGATGATGATGAATGGGTGTTCAACGGGTATGCCCCCAATTCAAGTGAGGATAGCGACGTCTGCTACTAGGGTTCAGAATAGGAATTGTGCTAGGGGTCGGAAAGTTAGTCCTTGTTGCTTGGAGGTATGTAGTAGGGGTACAACTATTAGTACTAGGATGGAGAATAATAGGGCTAACACTCCGCCTAGTTTGTTTGGGATGGATCGTAGGATGGCGTAGGCAAATAGGAAGTATCATTCTGGTTTGATGTGTGGTGGTGTTACTAGTGGGTTGGCGGGGGTGAAGTTTTCTGGGTCTCCTAGAAGGTTTGGTGAGAACAGGGCTAGTGATGCGAGGGCTGTAAGAAGTACAATAAACCCTAGTAGGTCTTTGTAGGAGAAGTAGGGGTGGAATGAAATTTTATCTGCGTCGGAGTTTAGGCCGATTGGGTTGTTTGATCCTGTTTCGTGTAGAAATAGTGCGTGGAGGATTGTGGCTGCTACAATTAGGAAGGGCAGTAGGAAGTGGAATGCGAAGAATCGGGTTAGTGTTGCATTGTCTACGGAGAAGCCACCTCAGATTCATTGAACAAGTATGTCGCCTATGTATGGGACTGCTGATAGTAGATTTGTGATTACTGTTGCGCCTCAAAATGACATTTGTCCTCATGGTAGTACATAACCTACGAATGCGGTTATTATAACTAGTAGTAGGAGCACAACTCCAATGTTTCATGTTTCTTTGTAAAGGTAGGAGCCGTAGTATAGGCCTCGTCCGATGTGGAGGTAGATGCAGATGAAGAAGAATGAGGCACCGTTGGCGTGTAGGTTGCGGATAACTCAGCCGTAGTTTACGTCTCGGCAGATGTGGGCTACTGATGAAAATGCGGTTGAGATATCAGAAGTGTAGTGTATGGCTAAGAATAGCCCTGTTAGGATTTGTGCTGAGAGACAGAGTAGTAGGAGGGATCCGAAGTTTCATCATACGGAAATGTTTGATGGGGCAGGTAGATCAATAAGTGCGTCATTGATGATTTTGAATAGGGGGTGGGTTTTTCGGGTGACCATGGTTCTCATAGTTGAATTACAACGGTGGTTTTTCAAGTCATTAGTCCTGGTTAGAATCCGGGTGGGAATTATGACATATTTTTTTAGTTTACTTTTATTGAGTTTAGTTGTAGGTTTGGTGGGGGTTGCTTCTAATCCTGCACCTTATTTTGCTGCTTTGGGGCTAGCTGTGGCGGCGGGGGTTGGGTGTGGTATTTTGGTTGGTCATGGTGGGTCATTAATTGGTTTGATGTTGTTTTTAATTTATTTGGGTGGAATGTTGGTTGTGTTTGCATATTCAGCAGCTTTAGCTGCGGAGCCCTTTCCTGAGACGTGGGGGGTGGGTTCGGTTAAGGGTTATGTTATGGTTTATTTGTTAGGGGTTGGGGTAATGGTGTGGTGGTTTTGAGGTGGTCAAGAGGGGTGGGTCGTGGTGGATGAATTTAAGGAGTTTTTTGTGGTGCGGGGGGATGTTAGTGGGATTTCATTAATGTATTCTGTTGGGGGCGGGATATTGGTTATTTGTGCGTGAGTCTTGTTGTTGTGTCTTTTTGTAGTGCTAGAGTTGACTCGTGGTTTGAGTCGGGGGGCCCTTCGGGCAGTTTAAAGGGTTATTAGTAGAGTGATTATTAGGGCGGTGGAGATTAGGTAGAAGATTAAGTAAATTTTGATTACGTTAGTGTCCATAGTGTCGAATATTGAGGATAGATAGTGGTGGGCTGGGTGGAGGCCTTTTGGTCCCATTTCTAGTCATTGTCGGTCAAATTTTGTAGCTTGTTTACCAAGGGTGAGGTTAAGTTTTGGGGCTAGACGGTGAATGATTGATGGAAAGAATCCGAGTAAGTTGGAGAAGCTGTGTAGTTTTAGGTGTGGGGTTATTTTAATTTGTTTGGAGGTTGCTGTGGCTAGTGCTAAGGCAATGATAAGGCCTGTAATTGTAACGGCTAGTGCTGCTATTTTAATGTTTAGGGGTATTGTTATTGTGGGGGTTTTTATTGGTAGGAAGTTTGAGGAAATAATTAGGCCTGCAATAATGCTCCCTCAGGCTAGGCGTTCGATTGATGCAATTACTGCTGGGTTATTTTCGTTGATTGGTGATAAAGCCAAGAATCGGGGAGCGCCCATTGTTACGAAGAAGACTACTCGGAGACTATAAACTGCGGTGAAGGATGTGGCGATTAGAGTTAGGATGAGGGCTCAGGCGTTTAGATGGGAGGTATTAAGGGCTTCGATGATTGCATCTTTTGAGAAAAACCCTGTTAGAAATGGCATGCCCGTTAGTGCTAGGCTTCCGATTATGAGACAGGAGGATGTGAATGGTATTAGTTTGTGTAGGCCTCCTATTTTTCGGATATCTTGTTCGTCGTTGAGGCTGTGGATAATTGAGCCAGAGCATAGGAACAGTATTGCTTTGAAGAAGGCGTGGGTACAGATGTGTAGGAAGGCTAGTTGGGGTTGGTTTAGGCCGATGGTTACTATTATTAGGCCCAGTTGGCTTGATGTTGAGAATGCGACGATTTTTTTGATATCGTTTTGTGTTAGGGCGCAGGTAGCGGTAAATAGGGTTGTTAGGGCGCCTAGGCACAGGCAGGTTGTAAGGGCTAGCTGGTTATTTTCTATTAGGGGGTGTAGTCGAATTAATAGGAAAATGCCTGCAACGACTATTGTGCTGGAGTGCAGTAGGGCTGAGACAGGGGTTGGGCCTTCTATTGCTGAGGGCAGTCATGGGTGAAGACCAAATTGGGCTGATTTTCCTGTGGCAGCTAGGATGAGTCCAAGCAGTGGAAGGGTTATGTCAAATTCTTTAGATAGAGTAAAGATTTGTGGAATTTCTCATGAGTTTAGGTTTGTTGCAATTCAGGCTATTGTTAGGATCAGGCCAATGTCTCCTACTCGGTTGTATAGGACTGCTTGTAGGGCTGCTGTGTTGGCGTCAGCTCGTCCGTGCCATCAGCCGATTAGTAGAAAGGATATGATTCCTACTCCCTCTCAGCCGATAAATAGTTGGAATAGGTTGTTGGCAGTGACTAGAATAACTATAGCTACTAAAAACAGTAGTAGGTATTTAAAGAATCGGTTTAGGTTTGGGTCAGAGTGTATATATCATGATGCAAACTCTAGGATTGACCATGTTACGTAGAGGGCAATGGGGGTGAAAATTAGGGAATAGTGGTCGAATTTGAAACTGATATTAATATCAAAGTTTATGATATTTATTCAGTGTCATGTGGTGATGGTGCTTTCTATTCCCTGGTCTAGGAAAATGATAAGTGGGATTGTGTTAATAAAGAATGCAGTGCTTACGGCAGATTTTACGTATTTTAGGGCTCAGTCTTTATTTAGGGGCTTTGGGCTTAGGGTTGTTATGAGGGGCCAGATCAGGATTACTAGGGTTAATAGGAGGGTAGTAGTTATAATAGTGTTTACCATAGCTGCTACTTGGAGTTGCACCAAGAGTTTTTGGTTCCTAAGACCAACGGATGAACTATTATCCTTTAGAAGCGAGGTTGAATGAGCCACGGAGTTTAACCGTGGGGGCAAGGATTAGCAGTCCTAGTTGTTTCCAACCTCTTTCGGTGGATAGGAGGATTTTAACCTTCAATTTTAGAACCACAATCTAATGTTTTACGTTAAACTATATCTACAGTATCACCATCCTCATATGATTTCGGGTTTAGTAATAAGTAATAGGACTGGGAGGAGGTGTAGGGTCATTAATAAGTGCTCTCGGGTATGAAAGGGTTGTAGGTTAGTAATGTGTTGTGGGAGTGGCCCTCGTTGGGTCATTAAGAAAAGATACAGGGAGTATGCTGCGGTAATTAGGGTGCCTGCTCCGGTTAGTGCTAGGGTTCATGGGGATCAGTTGAATATTGCTGTAATAATTACTAGTTCTCCTATTAGGTTGGGTAGTGGCGGCAGGGCTAGGTTTGCAAGGTTTGAAATGAATCATCACACAGCTGTTAGTGGAAAGATAATTTGTAGGCCTCGAGCTAAGATTATCGTTCGGCTGTGGGTTCGTTCATAGGTTGTGTTGGCTAGGCAGAATAAAGCGGAGGAAACTAGGCCGTGGGCGATTATTAAGATTAAAGCCCCGGTAAAGCCTCAGGGGGTTTGGATTAGAATTCCTCCTGCGACAAGGCCTATGTGGCTTACAGATGAATAAGCAATTAGTGATTTTAGGTCTGTTTGTCGTAGACAAATAGATCCTGTTATAATTACACCCCATAGGGCTAGTGCTATGATTGGGTATACTAAGTCCTTTGACAGGGGGTCTAGAATAACTATTATTCGTATTATGCCATAGCCTCCTAGTTTTAGGAGAATGGCTGCAAGTACTATGGATCCTGCTACCGGGGCTTCTACGTGGGCTTTTGGTAATCAGAGGTGTACCCCATACAGAGGCATTTTTACCAAGAATGCGATTAGGCAGCCTGCCCATCAGATTTTGTCTCCTCATGAATAGAGTGTTAAGGGGTAGTGTTGAATAATTAATATTGATAGTGTGCCTGTTTGTTGGTGAAGTAGTAGGAGGGCAATTAGTAGTGGTAGAGAGCCCGTTAGTGTATAGAATAAGAAATATGTTCCGGCACTTAGTCGTTCAGCTTGGTTTCCCCATCGTGTAATGATAATTAGAGTTGGGATTAAGGTTGCTTCGAATATGACGTAGAATATAATAATTTCTGTTGCCCCAAATGCTATGATTAGGAAGGTCTGTAGTGAAGCTAGTAAGGTGATATAGGTTCGTTGACGGCTAACTGGTTCTGTCTTGATGTGGCTCTGGCTAGCGAGGATTATGAGGGGGAGCAGCCAGCAGGTTAATACTAGAAGCGGCGTTGATAATGGGTCTGTGGCTATGTAAAGATTTGAGGATGTCCAGCCTGTTTCTAGGGGGTGTTGAATTCAGGTAAGGCTAATTAGAGCAATAATTAGGCTTTGTAGTGTTGTTGTGGTTCAAAGCCATTTTGGAGTCGATAGTCAGATTGTGGGGAATAATATAATTGTTGGGATTAAGATTTTTAGCATTGTAGTAGGTTTAAGGCTTGTAGTCGATCTGTTCCGTGAGTTCGGGCTGTGGCGACTAGTAGTGCTAGGCCTGCGCTGGCCTCACAGGCTGAGAAGGCTAGCAGGAGGACAGGTGCTGCGGAGAAGGCAGTTGATTCTAGTTGTAGGGTTCATAAGGCTAAAGCAATGAATAGTGATAATATCATGCCTTCTAAGCACAGTAGGGCCGAAAGGAGGTGGGTGCGGTGGAAGGCTAGGCCTGTGAGTCCGAGGGCGAATGCTGAGGTGAAGCTAAAGTATACTGGTGTCATAAGGGGGTCGCGGATTTAAACCGCGGTTTTCTGAGCCGAAATCAGAGGTCTTTGTGTTGGACTAACCCTCTATTCAGCTCATTCTAGCCCTCCTTGAACTCACTCATAGATTAGGCCTAGTGTGAGAAGGATTAGGACTAGTGCAGCTCATAACAGGGTGTGGGAAGGGTCTGGTAATTGGTTTCCCCATGGTAGTGGGAGGAGGAGGGCAATTTCTAGGTCAAAGAGTAGGAATAAGATGGCGATTAGAAAGAAGCGGATTGAAAAGGGCAGACGTGCAGAGCCTAAGGGGTCAAAGCCACATTCATAGGGAGAGAGTTTTTCTGCGTCCGGGTTCATTTGGGGTAATCAGAATGATACTAGTGCTAGGACTGTAGATAGGATGGTAGAGATTAATAGGATAGTTATAATTAAGTTCATTATCTTTCCTTGGATTTTAACCAAGACTAGGTGATTGGAAGTCACTCGTACTAACTTTGGATACTAGAAAGATATGAGCCTCATCAGTAAATAGAGACATATAGGAACAGTCATACAACGTCTACAAAGTGTCAGTATCAAGCGGCTGCTTCAAACCCGAAGTGGTGGTCTGATGTGAAGTGGTATTTGATTTGTCGTAGGAGGCAGACAGCTAGGAAAGTTGAGCCAATAATGACGTGTAGCCCGTGGAATCCGGTGGCCACAAAGAAGGTTGAGCCGTAGACTCCGTCGGCGATAGTGAAAGGAGCTTCATAGTATTCTATAGCTTGTAGGGCGGTAAAGTAAAACCCTAATAGGATTGTTAGGGTTAGTGAGTGGATTGCTTGTTTTCGTTCTCCTTCTATTAGACTATGGTGGGATCATGTTACTGTTACACCTGATGCTAGTAGTACGGCAGTGTTTAGGAGTGGGACTTCGAATGGATCGAGGGTTGTAATGCCAGTTGGGGGTCAGCATCCTCCTAGCTCTGGAGTAGGGGCTAAGCTTGAGTGATAGAAGGCTCAAAAGAACCCAAGGAAAAAGAAGACTTCTGATGTGATAAAGAGAATTATTCCGTATCGCAGGCCTTTTTGGACTGGGGGTGTGTGGTGTCCTTGGAATGTGCCTTCTCGTACGATGTCTCGTCATCATTGGTATATTGTGAGTAGCATAAGTAGTAAGCCTAGTGCTAATAGAGTTGTTGAGTGGAAGTGGAATCAGATTGCTAAACCTGATGTTACTAGGAGAGCAGCTATTGCGCCTGTTAGAGGCCAGGGGCTTGGATCAACCATATGATATGCGTGTGCTTGGTGGGCCATTAGACGTTTTCTTGTAAATATAGGCTTAATAGGAGAACAAATACGTAGGCTTGAATAACAGCTACAGCCACTTCTAGGAGGGTTAGTAGGACTAGCAGGATTGCAGTCAGTGTTGCCACTGTTGTTATTATGGGCAGTAGGGTAATTGTTGCTGTTGAGATTAGTTGGATGAGTAGATGGCCGGCTGTGAGGTTGGCTGTTAGTCGTACGCCTAGCGCCAGGGGTCGGATAAATAGGCTAATTGTTTCGATAATAATTAGAATTGGGATTAGGGGGGCAGGGGTCCCTTCTGGCAATAGGTGACCTAGGGCTGCAGTTGGTTGGTTTCGGAGGCCGATAATAACAGTTGCTAGTCAAAGTGGTACGGCCAGCCCTATGTTTAGGGATAGTTGGGTTGTGGGTGTAAAAGTATATGGTAATAGGCCTAGTATGTTTAGTGTAAGAATAAAGATTATTAATGAGGCTAAGATTATGGCTCATTTGTGTCCCCCTTGGTTTAGGGGTGTTATTAGTTGTTGTGTAAATGTTTTAATAAATCAGCTTTGTAAAGAAATTAGTCGATTATTTTGGTAACGATTGGTTGGGGAAGGCACCAAAATTCAAGGTAGGGTGAGTGCAATTGCAATTAGGGGGATGCCCAGGTGTGTGGGGCTTATGAATTGGTCGAATAAGTTTAGTGCCATGGTCAGTTTCAGGTGTCCGATTTAAGTTTTTCGGCGCTGATTATTGTAACTTCATTTGTAAAAGTGTGGTTTAATACTTTGCTGGGGATTACTGTTAGGAAGATTAGTCATGAGAAGACAAGGATTGCAAATCATGGGGCGGGATTTAATTGTGGCATATCACCAGGGGTGGTTGGGGGGCACCAATTTTTAGCTTAAAAGGCTAACGCTAAACCCTATTTAGCTTCCTGGTGAGGCGTCTTCAAGTATTAGAGAGGATCAGTTTTCAAAGTGTTCTAGTGGGACGGCTTCTACTACAATTGGTATGAAGCTGTGGTTGGCTCCGCAGATTTCAGAACATTGTCCATAGAATACTCCTGGGCGAGAGGTGATGAAAGATGTTTGGTTTAGTCGTCCTGGGACTGCGTCTATTTTTACACCAAGTGCTGGGACAGCTCATGAGTGTAATACGTCTTCGGCTGATACTAGCACTCGAATTGGGGACTCTATGGGGATAACTATTCGGTGATCTGTTTCGAGAAGTCGGAACTGTCCTGGGGCCAGGTCTTGTGTTGGGATCATATATGAATCAAAGGCCAGGTTTTCATAATCCGTGTATTCGTAGCTTCAGTATCATTGGTGGCCCATAGCTTTTACAGTTAGGTGCGGGTCATTGACTTCGTCTATTAGGTATAGAATTCGTAAAGAGGGCAGGGCAATTATGATGAGGATTACTGCTGGGAGGATGGTTCATACAATTTCGATTTCTTGGGAGTCTAAAATATATTTGTTAGTTAGTTTGGTTGTTACTATAACAACAATAATGTATAGTACTAGGGTGCTAATTAGGAAAACAATTATTAAAGCGTGGTCATGGAAATGTAGAAGTTCTTCTATTACAGGGGAGGCCGCGTCTTGGAATCCTAGTTGTGAGGGATGTGCCATTAAGCTGTTAAGCTTAAGATGCGCAGGATTTTAACCTACAATTTTGTCTCGACAAGGCAAGGTAATATTAGATTTTACTAGCATCTTATAGAAGAAAGTGACAGAGTGGATATGTGACTGGCTTGAAACTAGTTTACGGGGGTTCGATTCCTTCCTTTCTCGTTAATTTGTTTGGATTTGTACGAAGGCTGGTTCCTCGAATGTGTGGTAAGGAGGAGGACAGCCGTGAAGTCATTCCGCATTTGTTGAGGTTAGCTCTACAGATAGTACTTCTCGTTTGGCTGCGAAGGCTTCTCATAGGATGTATAAGAACATTACTACTGCTACTAAGGATACTAGTGAACCGATTGATGAGACGATATTTCATAGTGAATAGGCGTCTGGGTAGTCAGAGTATCGTCGTGGTATTCCTGCTAAGCCTAGGAAGTGTTGAGGGAAGAAGGTTAGGTTTACTCCTACGAACATAGTTCCGAAGTGGATTTTTGTTCAAGTGTCGTGTAGGGTGTATCCTGAGAATAAGGGGAATCAGTGGACGAACCCTCCTATAATGGCGAATACAGCTCCTATTGATAGTACGTAGTGGAAGTGGGCTACTACATAGTATGTGTCGTGTAGTACGATGTCTAGAGAGGAGTTGGCCAGTACAATTCCAGTTAGCCCTCCTACTGTGAAGAGGAAGATGAAACCAAGAGCTCATAGTAGTGGGGTTTCTCATTTGATTGACCCTCCGTGCAGGGTGGCGAGCCAGCTAAACACTTTAACTCCGGTTGGAATTGCGATGATTATTGTTGCAGATGTAAAGTATGCTCGAGTGTCTACGTCTATCCCCACTGTAAACATGTGGTGGGCTCACACAATAAACCCTAGAAGGCCGATGGCTATCATGGCTCATACCATTCCTATATACCCGAATGGCTCTTTTTTGCCTGCATAGTAGGCTACAATGTGAGAGATTATTCCAAACCCTGGTAAAATTAAAATATATACTTCCGGGTGCCCGAAAAATCAGAATAGGTGTTGATAAAGGATTGGGTCTCCTCCTCCTGCTGGGTCAAAGAATGTAGTATTTAGGTTTCGGTCTGTTAGTAACATTGTAATGCCTGCGGCTAAGACGGGGAGGGATAGTAGAAGAAGTACAGCTGTAATTAGGACTGATCATACAAATAATGGTGTTTGATATTGTGAGATAGAGGGGGGTTTTATGTTGATGATGGTTGTAATAAAGTTAATGGCTCCTAGGATGGATGACACCCCTGCTAGATGTAGGGAGAAAATAGTTAGATCTACAGAAGCTCCGGCGTGTGCTAGATTCCCTGCAAGGGGAGGATAGACAGTTCAGCCTGTTCCTGCTCCTGCTTCTACCCCAGACGAGGCAAGCAGAAGTAAGAAGGATGGGGGAAGTAGTCAGAAGCTTATGTTATTTATTCGTGGGAATGCTATGTCTGGTGCCCCAATTATTAGTGGGATTAATCAGTTTCCAAATCCCCCGATCATAATGGGTATCACTATAAAGAAAATTATTACAAAGGCATGAGCAGTTACAATGACGTTGTAAATTTGGTCATCACCTAGAAGGGCGCCGGGTTGGGCCAGCTCTGCCCGAATTAGTAGGCTAAGGGCTGTACCAACTATTCCGGCTCAGGCACCAAATACTAGGTAGAGGGTGCCAATGTCTTTGTGGTTGGTTGAGAAAAATCAGCGCGTGATTGTCACAGGTAGGGTGGCCGAGAGTTAGGCGGTGGATTGTAGCTCCATGAACAAAGGTTTGAGTCCTTTTCCTATCATAGCCTTGTGGTGTAATACATATTGGATTGCAAATCCGAAGACGCCGGTTAGTCGCCGGCCGGGGCTTTCCCCGCCTTTTTAAGGCGGCGGGGAAAGTAGATGAATGCTCGCTGGTTTGAGCGCTTAGCTGTTAACTAAGAGTTTGTAGGATCGAGGCCTTCTCATCTAGTAAGGCTTTAGCTTAATTAAAGTGTCTGAGTTGCATTCAGAAGATGTGAGATAGAGTCTTGCAAGTCTTAGGGTTTCTTGGTTGTGTTCAGAGACTAGGAGATTTTCACTCCTACTTAAAGCTTTGAAGGCTTTTGGTCTGTTATTATCCTAAGTCTCTAGTTTACTAGCGCTTGAATTAGTGGGGTTAGTGGGAGTAGCAGTAGAGTTATGATTGTCAGGGTTGCTAGCAGTAATGTGTTTTGTGTGTTTTGTGTTCGTCAGGGGGTTAAGTAGTTGTTTGTGCTGGGTGAGGTTGTTAGTGTTATTGCATAGCATAGCCGTAGGTAGAAGTATAGGCTTAGTAAGGCGCTGAGTGCTATAATTGTTGCTGTTAGGGGTAGTGCTTGTGTAGTGAGTTCTTGTAGGATTAGTCATTTTGGCATAAATCCTGTTAGTGGGGGTAGCCCGCCTAGTGAGAGGAGGGCTAGGGCGGCGGTTGCTGTTATGATGGGGGCTTTGGGTCAGCTTGTGGCTAGGGTGGTGATTTTTGTTGCGGAGATTAGTTTGAGTGTTAGGAATGCTGATGCGGTTATGATAATGTAGATAGTTAGTGTTAGGATTGTTAGTTGTGGTTTGAATTGTACGATAATAATTATTCATCCTAGGTGGGCGATTGATGAGTAGGCTAAGATTTTTCGTAGTTGGGTTTGGCTTAGTCCACCTCATCCGCCCGCTAATACTGATATAAGGCCTAGGGCGGCTAGTAGTTGGGGGTGGGCGGATGGGGCTAGTTGAATAATAAGTGCAAATGGTGCTAGTTTTTGTCATGTTGCCATAATTAGTCCTGTGGGTAGGTCTAGTCCTTGTATTACTGGAGGTATTCAAAAGTGTATTGGGGCTAGGCCTACTTTTAGTGCAAGGGCTATTATGGTTAGTGTAATGGCAATGGGGTGGGAGAGGCATGAGATGTTTCATTCTCCTGTGGCTCAGGCATTGATAGTGCTGGCAAACAGAATTGTGGCTGCGGCAGCAGCTTGTGCTAGGAAGTATTTAATAGTGGCTTCTACGGCTCGTGGGTGGTGTTGTTGGGCTATTAGGGGGAGGATGGCTAGTGTGTTGATTTCAAGACCTATTCAGGCTAGTAGTCAGTGGGAGCTTATGAAGGTTAAGGCTGTGCCAAGGCCAAGGCTTGATAGTAGGATTGTAATGACGTAGGGGCTCATCGGTAAGAGAAGGATTTTAACCTACATTTTTGGGGTATGGGCCCAAAAGCTTTATTTAGCTGATCTTACTAGGAAGTGGTGTAATGGAAACACTTGGGGTTTTGATCCCCACGATATGGGTTCAAATCCCTTCTTTCTAAGGAGCTGGGAGGATTTTAACCTCCGTGAATCACTCTATCAAAGTGGCCCTTGGGCATTCAGGCACGGCTCCGTTATTGTGGTGGTAGGCCTATGAATGCGATTGGTAGGGATACGTGTCATAGGATTAGGGCTAATGTCATTGGTAGGAAGTTTTTTCATACAAGGTGTATGAGTTGATCATATCGGAATCGTGGGTAGGAGGCACGTACTCATAGGAATACTATTGATAGTAGTGCAGCTTTTGTTATAATGTTAATGGAGGCGAGCTCTGGGGTGGATGGGGAGTAGTTTGTGCCTAAGAATAGGATAGTTGATAGCGTATTTATTAGTAAAATATTTGCGTACTCGGCTAAGAAGAATAGTGCAAAGGGGCCGCCTGCGTACTCTACGTTGAACCCTGATACTAGTTCTGATTCTCCTTCTGTCAGGTCGAATGGGGCTCGGTTTGTTTCTGCTAGGGTGGAGATGTATCATATTGCTGCGAGGGGTCAGGCTGGTAGTAGTAGTCAAATTGTTTCTTGAGTAGTATTGAATATTTGTAGAGTGAAGCCCCCTGTGAACACGATAATAGATAGTAGGATTAGGCCGAGACTTACTTCATAAGAAATAGTTTGGGCTACGGCTCGAAGTGCTCCAATTAGGGCGTATTTTGAGTTGGATGCTCACCCTGAGCCTAGAATTGAGTATACTGCTAAGCTTGATAGGGCTAGAATAAAGAGTATGCCCAGGTTTAGGTCAGTTACTGGGTGTGGAATGGGCATTGGTGCTCATAATAACATGGCTAAGGTGAGGGCTAGTATTGGGGTGGCGAGGAATAGAAATGGGGAGGAGGTGGATGGGCGGATGGGCTCTTTGATGAATAGTTTGATACCGTCTGCAATTGGTTGTAGTAGGCCGTACGGACCTACTACATTGGGGCCTTTACGTAGTTGTATGTATCCTAATACTTTTCGTTCAATTAGGGTTAGGAAGGCAACTGCTAGTAGTACTGGCACGATGTAGGCTAGGGGGTTAATTACGTGTGTAATTAAGGTGGTTATCATAAATTAAGAGGAGGATTTGAACCTCCGGTTGAAAGGGCTTAGGCCTTTTGCAATTACCGGGCTCTGCCATCTTAATAATCTTATCTTGATTGGGGTTGTGCTCTCCCTTTGTTTAATTTAGTTGGTGTCATTAAGTTGGGGTAGGGCGTATTTTTAACATGGGCCCTTCTTTTCCGGTCCTTTCGTACTGGGAAGAGTAGCATTACAGATAGAAACTGACCTGGATTACTCCGGTCTGAACTCAGATCACGTAGGACTTTAATCGTTGAACAAACGAACCCTTAATAGCGGCTGCACCATTAGGATGTCCTGATCCAACATCGAGGTCGTAAACCCCCTTGTCGATATGGACTCTGGAAGGGGATTGCGCTGTTATCCCTAGGGTAACTTGGTCCGTTGGTCGGCGTGTAGCCGGATCTTTATGGTCAGATATTCTGTGACTTAGAGATGTCTTTCTTGGTTTTGGGGTTGTTACCCCAGTCCTCGTGGGAGCTTTGTTTTTTCCCGCGGTCGCCCCAACAAAAGATTAGGATCAGGTTGCTATTTAGTTTGACTTGAGTTTATGGTCCTTGACATAGGTGATCTTGTATCTAAAGCTCCAAAGGGTCTTCTCGTCTTGTATTTATATGTCCGCTTCTGCACGGGCAGATCAATTTCATTGACTTGAAAGGGGAGACAGTTAAGCCCTCGTTCCACCATTCATACAGGTCTTCAATTAAAAGACAAGTGATTGCGCTACCTTTGCACGGTCAAAATACCGCGGCCGTTAAACTTGTCACTGGGCAGGCAAGACCTCCTATACATTGATTTTTGCAGGAGGCGATGTTTTTGGTAAACAGGCGAGGCTTATGTTTGCCGAGTTCCTTCCTTTTCTTTTAGTCTTTCCTCCGTTATTAAGGCCTTCCAGTGTGGGGTTAACGATTGGGTTGTGTGGGGTTTTCTTGATGTCTGAGGTAAACACATTGCCCTCTTTTATTGGGTTCGATAATTGCTAGTGAGAGTTCGATCTAGCGTACACGTAGGCTGGGGAGAAGGGGGTTCCTTCTTATTACTCATTTTAGCAGCGTCTCTCCTATGTGTGCATAGGGCGGCCTAATATAGTTAGGGGTTTTAGATTAAGTATTTGAATAATAGATTTTTAATCCGCTTGAGCTTTAACGCTTTCTATTTGGGTGGCTGCTTTTAGGCCCACTGAAGCGGTGTATCTTGGTTAATATAATCTTTAACCTCCTGGTAAGGTTGTGTCCTGTTTCAGAGGAGCTGTACCTCCTTTGATTAACTCTTGCATGTTGCTCTGGCTCGTATTTTTAATGTATCTGTGAGTTGAGGAGTGCAGGCTGAACTTCTATTCATTTCTTAGGCAACCAGCTATAACTAAGTTCGGTAGGTCTGTCACCTCTACCCGGGGATCTTCCCACTCTTTTGCCACAGAGACGGGTTGGCCCTAATTCATAGGCTGTCCCGGGGTAGCTCACTTAGTTTCGGGGGTTTGAACTAAAGTGCTCTTTGCTCAATAATACTAGCTAAATCATGATGCAAAAGGTACGAGGGTTAATCTCTGCTTTATTGTGCTTTAATGATTTATTTCATTTCTCTTTCAGCGTTCCCTTGCGGTACTTTTGTTATTGCTTTATGGGTGGGCCTTTTCTGTCTCCCATACTAAGGCGGTAGAATGTTTTGGTTTAATGGGTTGGGGTCGGTGTTAAATGTTTTAATGTTGTGTTGATTATTTAGGTGGTTAAGCTAGCTGTTTAGCTCAGGGCGATCCAATTTGCATGGATGTCTTCTCGGTGTAAGGGAGATGCTTGGCTATCTCAGCCACGTCCTGATTTTTCCAAGTGCACCTTCCGGTACACTTACCATGTTACGACTTGCCTCCCCGTGTTGAGGGTTAAGGTATTAGTAATTATTTGTTAAAATTTTAAGATATAAGGGGAGAGTGACGGGCGGTGTGTGCGCGCCTCAGAGCCTAATTCAAAAGGACACACTATTTGCTTTTTACTACTAAATCCACCTTCAGGCATGTATTTCAGGGTGCCATTCGTAGTATTCTGTTTATAGAAAATGTAGCCCATTTCTTCCCACTTCATTCGCTACACCTCGACCTGGCGTTTTTGGGTGTACCAATTTTGCTTACTATTAGGCCTTCACGGGGTAAGCTGACGACGGCGGTATATAGGCGGGAAAAACAAGAAGTGGTGAGGTTTAACGGGGTTTATCGGTTCTAGAACAGGCTCCTCTAGGTGGGTCTGAGGCACCGCCAAGTCCTTTGGGTTTTAAGCTATGCTCGTAGTACCCGGGCGGATGCGTATGTAAATGTACATCTTGGTTTAAGGCTAAGCATAGTGGGGTATCTAATCCCAGTTTGTTTCTTAGCTTTCGTGGGGTCAGGTGTGCCTTATTTTAAAGCTACTTTCGTGTTTGGGCTTCGAGCTCTCGGAATGCGTGCGACGGCTTAGAGGCTCTTTAGCTTTATTTATTAGTTACCTTAACCACCCTTTACGCCGTGGCTATCAACTAGGGTCTTTCGTATAACCGCGGTGGCTGGCACGAATTTTACCGACCCTCTTAGCGCTAACTAAGTCAAGTTTTCACTTATAGCTTAATGTTTATTACTGCTGAGTTCCCTTGGGGGTGTGGCGTAGCAAGGCGTCTTGGGCTAATGTGTAGGTGCCTGATGCCTGCTCCTCGTCCCCGGGCGGGGGATTGAGGGCATTCTCACAGGGTTGCGGATACTTGCATGTATAAGTTGGGCTAAAGCTGATAGTAAAGTCAGGACCAAGCCTTTGTGCATGTGGAACTTTTTAGGGTTCATCTTAACATCTTCAGTGTTATGCTTTAGTTAAGCTACACTATGC